GTATTATATACCATATAATAGTACGTATATACTAAATAAGAACCCCCTCGTAAAAATATATATTTTCGGGAATTCTCAGATAGAAAGGGGCGCATTTTTTGTTTTAAAAAAAGGAACATCTACTGAATCGTTGTACATTTCAATTTGAATTAAGATTATTCGTCCAAATAAAGTGGTCCGTCATTAATTATATATATACACATCGGGTCATATATGTATTACCATTATGTATTACAAATTTGAATAAAATTACAATAACGAATAAAAAGAAGGAGTATTTAAAATGCGAGATCTAAAAACATATCTTTCCGTGGCACCCGTAGTAAGTACTCTATGGTTCGGTTCTTTAGCAGGTTTATTGATAGAGATCAATCGTTTATTTCCGGATGCGTTGATATTCCCTTTTTTTTCATTTTAGTTATTGGAAATGAGAAGGGGTGAAGAAGATTAGAGATACAATCAACTATTTGTCACTAATCCTTCCCCCTCTCTTCTTTTTTTTTTTTCATTAGAATAAGTTAGAAATAGACAAGAATAAAAGCGGATTCACCCCCCGTGAAACTAAGAACTCGTGTCCGGGCCAAAATTCAATTCATAATAAAGTTAGAGGGGAAATGGGATGGCCGTGGCAACAATATCATACAAGATACTTAAATGAAAAATAAAATATTGTTCTAAATATAGTTAGAAATTATTATATTACTTATTATTACTGTATTGATTTGATTGCAACGAAATCTTTCATAATTTGATTTCTAGTTAGTAACTTCTATTTTTTTCCTTCCTTTCTTCTTCGCTTCGGATCGGAAAATGAAGAATTGAGTCAATCAAAAAAATCAAAGGAGGTTCATGGCCAGGGGTAAAGATGCCCGAGTAACGGTTGTTTTGGAATGTACCAACTGTATTCGAAACCGTGTTAAAAAGGAATCAATGGGCATTTCCAGATATATTACTCAAAAAAATCGACATAATACGCCTAGTCGATTGGAATTGAGAAAATTCTGTCCCTCTTGTTACAAACATACAATTCATGGGGAGATAAAGAAATAGATCGAACTGATTGTTCGCGTGTCCGCTTTCCAAGGAAGATGCAAAACGACATATTCTATATAACAATAATGTTATATATAACATATATATATATATTTTATATAAACAATCCTATTTCTTAATTCTAAGTCATTTTTGATCCGATCAAAATAGGATTGATTAGGATTTTCTTTTCAAGACAAGGAATAAAAAAATCAAGGAATAAAAAAACCATGGATAAATCCAAGCGACTCTTTCTTAAATCCAAGCGATCTTTTCGTAAGCGTTTGCCCCCGATACAATCGGGGGATCGAATTGATTATAGAAACATGAGTTTAATTAGTCGATTTATTAGTGAACAAGGAAAAATATTATCTAGACGGGTGAATAGATTGACCTTAAAACAACAACGATTAATTACCATTGCTATAAAACAAGCTCGTATTTTATCTTCATTACCTTTTCTTAATAATGAAAAACAATTTGAAAGAAGCGGGTCGACCACTAGAACTACTGGTCTTAGAACTAAAAATAAATAGGCTTGCTCTTCAATTGACTCAAAAAAAAAAAAAAGAATTGGGAGAATAAATCGTTTTTTATTGAACGTGTTTGTTCATTGTGACGAATTTATCATGTTATCCTATTTTATCATACTAAGTTCTACTCTACCTTCCCGGAGTTCATTCTCCAGGGAACTCCGTTTTAAAGAGTCCAATGTATTCTTTCCAATTTCTTATCTTATTTTAAGATCTCATTGGAAATCATATAAAAACAATTCCTATTTAATATAGCTATTTGTGCAAGTATTTTACGATTAAGAAGCAACTGCTTCTTGTACAAATTGTGTATTAACCTACTATAATTATAGTATACTTTATTGCCTCGAATTACTGCATTTATCCGAGTGATCCACAAACGACGAAAATCTCTCTTTTGCCTACCTCTATCCTGATGAGCCGAAACCAAAGCTCTTATTTTCTGTTGAGTAATAGTTCGAGTAAGTCTTGAATGAGCCCCTCGAAAGCTTGATGCAAATAAACGAATTTTTGTTCTACGTCTTCGAGCTATATATCCTCGTTTAATTCTGGTCATTGAATAAATGAAACTTTGATTAATAACTAATTGATTTCTTTTCTTTCAGTTATTTCTGTCCCCTTTCCTAGTCTATTAATAACAAAACGGATTTTTCCAATGTATAAAAAAAAAATTCCAATGGCTTTTGCTACTATAACCTTCCTGACCACGATTTTTTCTTTTTTTTTTTCTAGGCTTTTCACCTCGAAATAAGAAATTGTATTGATACTAGGTATCAAAAAAAACACACTAAATAAAGTAGTAAATATAAATGGTTATAGTGGGTTCCATCGTTTCTATGGTTACTTCTTAAACGGTGAGGTCCTCTCTATACACCGGAGCCCCTTCCTTCATTTAATCAATGTTATTGTTAACTTGTACAGTTCACACTCTTTTGCTCTACCCATAATTATCCAGTAATAGGTCTTTCACAAGGAGACCCACTTATACAGTAACGGTATTTAATTATGAAAATTAGCTGAGTAGCTGACCCTGTTAATCCGTTCTTGTAAGAGTTAAAAGTAAGAGTATACTCTTTCTGCTTTTTAAATAGGATTTCCCTGCTTAATGGATACCATTTGCTACCAATGGGGAATTCTTTATCGTCTTAAATTAAAACTGGAAATGATTGGATTTTTTTTTACCAAAGGAAACCATAAATTTGATACCACAATAGAAGAATATGAGAGATTTTTTTTTTTTTATTTTTATAAATTTTTAGGTAGTGAATGGTGCTCTTCCATTCTATCCTATTCACTGGTACTGATCGTGGATACTGGATCAATTGGTTTCTTTACTTTTGGCCTAGCCCACGATCGGAACGAGTCGCACATACACCCTAGTACATGTTCCTCGTCGCTGAGGACATCCCCGAAGAGCGGGGGATTTCGTGACATTTTTGATTGGCTGTCTTGTGTTTCTAATAAGTTGTTTAATAGTTGGCATGTTGAATCATATACATAATGGGCTGGTTTAGATCGATCCTAACCGGATAATTATGAATCATTTCTATATTAATAGATTAATTGAATCTTATATATAGTACACTGGGTAAGAAAATAAAATAGCAGATTTGCGTGAAATACTTGTTATTTTTTGTTATTTTTTATTCAACTGCTACAAGATCAACAATTCCATGAGCTTGGGCTTCTGTTGCTGACATAAAAACATCTCTTTCCATGTCTTCGGTAACAACCCATAAGGGTTTGCCCGTTCTTTGTGCATAAACCCTTGTGATGGTTTCACGTAGCTTTAGTAGTTCTTCCGCTTCCAGGATAAATTCTCCCGTCTGTGCCTCATAAAAGGAACTAGAAGGTTGATGGATCATTACCCTGATGATAAATGATACAACATACTAAATGGTTACTCTATCTCGCATAATGAAAGTCGAAGAGATAAAGAATAATATGAATAATATAATAAAATAATAAGAAAAAAGATAGAATTGAACAACCGTACAGGCATTTTTTGTACATTGCATACGGCTCTACAATGGAATTAACTTTTACCTTTTCACATAAGTAAATGATCCAATAACCACCCTTCTTTTTTTTTGAGTATTTTAAAAATACTATGATGGTTCCGTTGCTTTATATATATTTATTTTGTCTGTTATTTAGCAATCCCAAAGTTTCTTTTTTTTTTCATAAGTAAAAAAAAAAAAATGAATTTTGTATACTTTATATAAAGTAAATAGTTTTAATATAAAGTAAATAGTTTTAAGAGTTCTTCAGTGTGAAAACAAAAAAGGTTTGTGACGCTAAAATGGGTCTCCTGATATATCAGATAAAATTTGAAAAAAAAAAAAACCTTATCTCATACTACTCCTTCGATACATAATGTAAGGATTTTGAAAAAAAAAAATGATATCGAATTCGAAGTGCCATGCTATTATTACTAAAATATTCATATTTCATATATCGCGAAGGCATAGTCCTCTTTTTTCTATCAAATAAAAAACTCATTGGCGCCAAGCGTGAGGGAATGCTAGACGTTTGGTAATTTCTCCTCCGGCTAGAAGAAAAGATCCCATAGAAGCGGCCAATCCCATGCATATTGTCTGTATATCGGGTTGCACAAATTGCATAGTATCATAAATCGCCATTCCTGGTATTACCCATCCGCCCGGAGAGTTTATAAACAAATACAGATCTTTGTTATCATCCTCTACACTGAGATATATCATAAGACCAATAAGTTGATTCGAGATCTCGCTATCAACTTCTTGGCCTAAAAAAAGTAATCTTTCTCGATAAAGTCGGTTGATTGGGATAAAATTGTATCCCTTATGAACCGTACATGCATCTTTTGACGCATACGGTTCAACGCAAATTGCGAAAAAAAAGAATCAATGTATAGATTCTAGCTTTCTTTCTTTCTTTTTTCATAGCAGGCTCTGTCTAATTTGTAACAAAACAAAGGGGCTTTTTCTTTCATTTTTAAAGAAAGATTAATTTTGGCCTGTTTCTATTTATATATAATTTATATATATTTCTATAATATAGTATAATATATAATATAGAAAAAAAAAAAAATAATAATTCACTAAACTTATCGGACTAACCTCTCATTGATGTATTGTTTCATCGGAATCCAAATCACGATGTAATTTTCTTGTTCCTGAATGGTCTTTTTCAATTCTTTTAGGTTTATGTTCTACTCCGAGTAAAGATCCGCCCGATTTTGATTTGCACATATAGGACAAATGCCTCAATACCACATCTTTTTGCTATGACTTTTTTTTTTCAATTTATTTCATGTCTCTCACCAAATATTTAATATTCAATGCATTATTATATTACTCGATTTAGTAACAGTTTGAGATCACTTCTATTTATATCATATTCTATTTCTAATTTATAAATAGAAATTGTAGATATATTACCAATTTGTTTTTTTCTAAACGGAGCCTGCATACTTCATTTTATTGCTTTAACCAAGACAACCATAAATTATTCTAATTGATAATATTAATCTGTATACCCTCTTTAAATTCAAAAATGAATTTAATTTCACTTCATTGCATTTCACGCTCCAAATTTTTGATAATTCAATCAATCTTTCTTGGGCGAAAGAGAGGATATCTCGATCGGGAAAGAGAACGGGGAAATACCGTATGACCCAATATATCTGACAAGTCGCACTATATGTCAACCCACGATGCATCTTCGTCTCCAGGACTTCGAAAAGGTACTTTTGGAACACCAATAGGCATTAAATGAAAGAAAAATTGAGTACTATATCTCACTTTAATGTGAAAGCGTAATAATAAGTTTTAAGTTTATTGTCTTAATAATATAATATTTTTGATTTTACTTTAATATCCTATTTTATCCTTTTACTTTTACTTTAATATCCTATCCTATTTTATCCATAGATTGAATAAGTTTATAAAAAAGGAAGACAGAATAAAGAAAGGAAATTTTTTACATAATGGGTCTTTTGAATGATGAACAAATATAAATTGAATGATGAATAAATATAGATGTAGTCACTCATATAAAGCGAAAGCGCGATCAATCCCGTACCATTGCGTATTGATACTTATCGGGTGTAGAATAGATCTGCTTCTTTTTGTTCCTACGAACAAAATTGTTCCATTATTACTAAAAGACATTCTTACTCAAAGAATATAACAAATATTAATCCTTTCTCTGAGAGAATCCATTCAAAAAGGAAGGTCCATAGTATAGTTTTTTCCAGTGCAATAAAGTTACATAGTGTCTATTTTTCATTGATAAAGGGGTATTTTTCCATGGGTTTGCCTTGGTATCGTGTTCATACTGTCGTATTGAATGATCCCGGTCGTTTGATTTCTGTCCATATAATGCATACAGCTCTGGTTGCTGGTTGGGCCGGTTCGATGGCTCTCTACGAATTAGCAGTTTTTGATCCCTCTGACCCAGTTCTTGATCCGATGTGGAGACAAGGTATGTTCGTTATACCCTTCATGACTCGTTTAGGAATAACAAATTCATGGGGCGGTTGGAATATTACAGGGGGGACTATAACGAATCCGGGTATTTGGAGTTACGAAGGTGTGGCCGGTGCACATATTGTGTTTTCTGGCTTGTGCTTTTTGGCAGCTATCTGGCATTGGGTGTATTGGGATCTAGAAATATTTACTGATGAACGTACAGGAAAACCTTCTTTGGATTTGCCCAAAATCTTTGGAATTCACTTATTTCTTTCAGGGTTGGCTTGCTTTGGTTTTGGCGCATTTCATGTAACAGGATTGTATGGTCCTGGAATATGGGTATCCGATCCTTATGGACTAACCGGAAAGGTACAATCTGTAAATCCAGCGTGGGGTGTGGAAGGTTTTGATCCTTTTGTTCCGGGAGGAATAGCCTCTCATCATATTGCAGCGGGAACCTTGGGTATATTGGCGGGCCTATTCCATCTTAGTGTCCGTCCACCCCAACGTCTATACAAAGGATTGCGTATGGGAAATATTGAAACAGTCCTTTCCAGTAGTATCGCTGCTGTCTTTTTTGCAGCTTTTGTAGTTGCTGGAACTATGTGGTATGGCTCGGCAACTACCCCGATTGAATTATTTGGTCCTACTCGTTATCAATGGGATCAAGGATACTTCCAACAAGAAATATATCGAAGAGTCGGTGCCGGACTAGCTGAAAATCAAAGTTTATCTGAAGCTTGGTCTAAAATTCCTGAAAAATTGGCTTTTTATGATTACATCGGCAATAATCCTGCAAAAGGGGGATTGTTCAGAGCGGGTTCAATGGACAACGGGGATGGAATAGCTGTTGGGTGGTTAGGACACCCTATCTTTAGAGATAAAGAAGGGCGTGAACTTTTTGTACGTCGTATGCCTACTTTTTTTGAAACATTTCCAGTTGTTTTGGTAGACGGAGATGGAATTGTTAGAGCGGATGTTCCTTTTAGAAGGGCAGAATCAAAATATAGTGTCGAACAAGTGGGTGTAACTGTTGAGTTCTACGGTGGGGAACTCAATGGAGTCAGTTATAGTGATCCTGCGACTGTGAAAAAATATGCTAGACGTGCTCAATTGGGTGAAATTTTTGAATTAGATCGTGCTACTTTGAAATCGGATGGTGTTTTTCGTAGCAGTCCGAGGGGTTGGTTTACTTTTGGACATGCTTCGTTTGCTCTGCTATTCTTTTTCGGACACATTTGGCATGGTGCTAGAACCTTGTTCAGGGATGTTTTTGCTGGTATTGACCCAGATTTGGATGCTCAAGTTGAATTTGGAGCATTCCAAAAACTTGGAGATCCAACTACAAAAAGACAAGCAGTTTGATACAATATTGTTTTGTTATTTGATATAGGGTACCGGATAAATCTTGATTTGAATCGCTGCCTTTTCTTTTTCTCTTGCTCTTTCTTTATCGGGGAGATGATCCAAAATAATCAGGTATGGAAGCTATAATTGTAAACCACGATAGAATCTATGGAAGCATTGGTTTATACATTCCTCTTAGTCTCAACTCTAGGAATAATTTTTTTCGCTATCTTTTTTCGAGAACCACCTAAAGTTCCAACTAAAAAGGTGAAATGATTTTTCATTATCTCACTTGAAGTAATGAGCCTTCCAATATCAATATTTGGAGGCTCATTACTTCAATTAGTCTCCGTGTTCCTCGAATGGATCTCTTAGTTGTTGAGAGGGTTGCCCAAATGCAGTATATAAGGCGTACCCAGTAAAACTTACAAGTAAACCAGATAGAAAGATGGCAACTAGCGTTGCTGTTTCCATTATTATATAATTTCAAGACCCCGATGGATCTATGCTAAGATCATTTATTTACAACGGAAAGGTATACAAAGTCAACAGATCTCAATGAATATCAAATAGGATTTATGGCTACACAAACCGTTGAGGGTAGTTCTAGATCTGTTCGTACAAAAAGAACTAATGTAGGGGTTTTATTGAAACCATTGAATTCAGAATATGGTAAAGTAGCTCCTGGGTGGGGAACTACTCCTTTGATGGGTATCGCAATGGCTCTATTTGCGATATTCCTATCTATTATTTTGGAGATTTATAATTCTTCCATTTTACTGGACGGAATTTCAATGAATTAGATTCACAAAAGCTATTAACTAGTTTTTCAATACAAAACAAAATGAAGCATTTAGTTTTTTGATTTTTATCCCATTCTATTTTGGTAGTTCGACCGCGGAATTTCTTTGTTTCTGTATTTCCGGAATATGAGTGTGTGACTTGTTATAATGGATCCTATGGATACTACAGAGAATGGGTCTGTCATCTTGATCGAGATGGTTTTACTTCGTCGGATATTCATTCTATTCTAGTATCTGAAGCACGAAATATATGAAAATAGATTCTAAAGTATTAGAACTATGATTCATACTTAATATTTGGACCTCGTGGCCGGAATCCAAAAAATTTTCAAAGATTTAGAGGTTCTAAATTGAAAGATTTTTATTCTTTCAAACTCCCTTTTATACTTATTTTGATCAAAGTACAAGGCTTTTTTTGGATTTTTAGTTATAATATCGATTCATTGAATAAGTGATGATCCAATTTTCTTACTCAAGGAATTTTTGGACGTAGTTTAAGAAGGTTTATTGAATCATCGTGGTTCTAGTAGGAATCTGAGGTTTTAATCGATTCATAGGGTCTTAACAAGAGAATTCCTATCAATAATAAAGAAAACAGTAATAAATTCATATTATCATATTATAAAAATAACAAAACAATAAAGAAAATAGGTAAATAGAAAATTCAAGAAGCCTGATCAACATATAGACGAATGAGCCGACTTGATATTTTGGCATTATAACCACAAGAAAGAATTTTCGAATTTTTATTCGTTCGTATCTTCAGAAAAGATTGAATCATAGAATTACGAAATTTCGAACTTTACTATTTTACTATATACACATATCCGATAGAACTAGTATTTGTGTCTTTCTGTTTGTTTGAGCCGTACGAGATGAAATTCTCATATACGGTTCTCGGAGGGGGAGTTCCCTTGGTTTACCTATCTCAATAAAATCTATGATTGGTTCGAAGAACGTCTTGAGATTCAGGCAATTGCAGATGATATAACTAGTAAATATGTTCCTCCTCATGTCAACATATTTTATTGTCTAGGAGGAATTACACTTACTTGTTTTTTGGTACAAGTAGCTACAGGGTTTGCTATGACTTTTTATTATCGTCCGACTGTTACGGAGGCTTTTGCTTCTGTTCAATATATAATGACTGAAGCCAACTTTGGTTGGTTAATCCGATCAGTTCATCGATGGTCGGCAAGTATGATGGTACTAATGATGATCCTCCACGTATTTCGTGTGTATCTCACTGGTGGCTTTAAAAAACCTCGCGAATTGACTTGGGTTACAGGTGTGGTTTTGGGGGTATTGACCGCATCTTTTGGTGTAACTGGTTATTCCTTACCTCGGGACCAAATTGGTTATTGGGCAGTCAAAATTGTAACAGGTGTTCCAGAAGCTATTCCTGTAATAGGATCGCCCTTGGTAGAGTTATTACGCGGAAGTGCTAGTGTGGGACAATCCACTTTGACTCGTTTTTATAGTTTACACACTTTTGTATTACCTCTTCTTACTGCCGTATTTATGTTAATGCACTTTCTAATGATACGTAAGCAAGGTATTTCTGGTCCTTTATAAAAAAATATATATCCTAGCTATTTGTAATCAATCATTTATCATTTGGGGTAGGAAAAATAGTATTTCATTGCTACAAATATGGATTATTGAAAAGAATAAGACATGTATTTAGATATTTTTCTTCAACTCCATAAAAATACATTCAAAATAAATTAATGTATTATTTATTTATTTGAAATTCCGAGTTGAAGTGAATTCTCCGAAGATAAAATGGATTATGGGAGTGTGTGACTTGAACTATTGATTGGGCCGTGCA